CTGAGTTCACCACCGCCGACGCGAATGAGCGGTCAAAGAAGGCCTGAAATACCTCAAAGAGGAAGTACAATGGCCACCTATCTGTAGCCGACTTCAAGTCGAAGGAATAAGAGGTCGAACTCCCAACTAACCTATCAAGAGGTGCTGTTTGATGGAAAGTGCCGTTTATAGGAATACGGGCGAGCACTTCCATAAGCCAGTCATGAACCGGCTTCAGCAACCGTTGATTGATGTAGTTACCAATAGCGAATATCCTCCGCTTACCCCCTCCTTCAACCACCTGACCTAACCTTCCGGATGCCTTTGGAAAATCGAGAAGAGGTAGCACTGGACCGATCTTAGACTCAAAGAAGTCAAGATCGAAAGCACTCCAAAATTTCTTGTTAGGGTCCCAGGCATACCGAATTCTCTCAGGCCACAAGATGCCAGCCAGAGGACCATTTAAATTCCCCTCGAGCGTGAATAAAGCGCAGGAGGTGGGCATAAGAAAAGAAGAAATCTCGCCCAATTGATCATTCATCTGGTCATATGTAGGATTAAAAACCAGGTAAGGTAGGCGCCCAACTAATCTCCTGGCGAAGGGGGATGGTGGAAACCCAAGGCACGTATCGCCGAAGGATGGGAAGGAGATCCACTTTGATAGATCCCACCATCTCGACGACACTATCGGGATTATCCCATGGAGACACTATTGATTTAAAAGTCGACTTACTAATCCCTTTGGTCACTAAAATGACTTTAGCCAAGGAAAAGAACGACAAAGAAATATGGACTAAACTGTCAGCCTTATCATCGTGACGATAAATCATCTTCCGGTGAAAGGCTGGAATAATCCGAGGATACCCGGATCGGGTTAAGGACACTGGCACGGGGAGAAGCCCAGGTTCCCTTTCTATCTGCCCCACGCCGCTGCTTGCTAACACCAGGAACCGGAGAAGATGTTCTCAATGTCGTCTACCCCTTAGCCTCCTTCCTTAGTGCACTTTCAGAAAGGAAAGGAAATCTTCTCACTTGTGAAAAAAGTGCATCTCATATAGATGGAAAATCCCAATCACTGATTTTCCTTCGTAAGAGGGGGATCCAAATGATCAAAGTGCATTTTATATAGCTGCAATTTCTACTCATTGACTTTTCCTTCCTGAGAGGTCAATCAAAATGATCAAAGTCCATCTCATATAGTGCCAAAACCTTGTCTTTTTGACCTCTTTTCGATCTCACTTATTAGCGAAAATGACCTTTTAATCAAAATCCCCGGTAAAACGCACGAAGATCTGATTTTTATGTCACGTATGAGGGGAATTCGACTTGATAGAAAGAACACCTATACGAAACGAACGAAATGAAATTACTCGACTGCAGCAAAAACACACTCATTTCTATCTCCGGAAGGTGTAAGACTCATTCAACAAGCTGCAATGATCAAAGATCTGGTGCCGCTCCATCTCACTCTTTGCCATCAGGGGTTCACCTTACCTATGAGAAGTGAAGGGACATCTAGTTTCGCTTTTGGGACTGCAGTTCACACATTCTATTCTATTTAGTTGCATAGGTGTGGGGTTCGAATCCCACTCGCGACTCTGAAAAAACTTCCTTGCGGAGAGGAGGTCGCTACTCGCCCCCCTTCCGAGGTCGGCTGTTAGGCCTCAACAGGACCGGGTCGCTGCGCTACGTAATGGTGCTTGACGAGACGGAAGGCGAGAAATCGAAACCAAACCCAAGGAGAATGGAATGACATGGAATGAAATGCCAAGTTAGCTCATCAAGAATCGAGAAATAAGAAAGATTTCGAAAGAATAGACTGATTGTCCCTTTCAAACGGCGAGGGAATACCCTCACTCAACTAAGAGGAAAGGCAAGGGCTTAGGCTTCTTAGACTCTATTTACGCAGTTAAGGAGACAAAAAAAGCCAGCTGAAGGAGCAATAAACTCACGATTGTTGCCACGAAGAATGGGCATAGAAAAGGAATGAATAAAGGAACGCTAAACCCCGCCTTCGGCTGCCCACACGGGGGGAAGAGCTACTAACAACTAGAAAATAGAGAAAAGAACGGAAAGACAAGAGCTCATACTCCTAGAGAACAAGGAAAGAGAACGGGGGAGCTACCTTATAACCACTCAACAAGGGCAGGAAACCCCCTTAAGGAGGAGCAAGAGAAAGAAAGAACAAAAGCGGAGCAAGCGGACGAATTCCGCGAAAAAGTATATCACTAGAGTGAAAGGCGAACAAACAAAAACAAGCAACGAAAGGGAACACTACGGACGGAACACTAGGAGGGAAGAAAAAACAGCAAATAGACAATAGAGATAATCACTTAAAGTTCTTTGCCCAGAGGACTAGACAAAAAAGCAGATGCTTCCTTAGGAATTTTTCGCTATTACGCCCTTAACGAACGGACTGAAATCACTCTTATAAACACTGCGAAATGCCCTACGGATCAGCAGGGAAAACAGGAGACATATAAGAAAGAAGAGTTACAAAAGCTACTAATAGAGGCATCAATACAAGGGACGCCGCACTCGTTCGCCGGGTAACAGATCACTTCCCTTTCTAACAGAAAGAAAGAGAGCTACAGGAATGACTTCCTCGTAATCCCTTAACGGCCTTCAAGCACCCTCAAAAGACCAACGCGATCAACAGGGAAAAGACAGAGGCATCAGAGTTGCATTAGCTACTAATAATACAGTCTTACATAGAAGAGGACGTTACTCTCGTTCGCCGGGGTACGGATCACTTCGTTGGCTCAGAGAAGAAAAGGATTCATTATTACTTGCGATTCCGCGTTCGGGAATGAAGCTGCCATAGAAGGGCGCTTTAACCACCTTCAATCACTATAAGAGGAAAGACCCCGGAAATGCCCTACGGATGAAGAGGGGTAAGACAGAGTAGTGGATGGGGGTGTATTAGTGACTTGATAAAGCCCTTCAACGGCTAACTACTTACCTGTACTAAAACGAGTTCCTTAGTACGGGATTAAGGGATTAGACCTTTAGCCGCAGGTTTCTTTCTTTAAATTAGGCTTTGCCTCCCTTTAGGTCTCCTTCGTTGCACTGCTCATTACAAGGGTGATGAAACGTCCAAAAACAAATAATAAAACACTTGCATGAAAGTTCCTGTTCTTTTCAACACCATATTATGCAAAAACCATATCTTTTAATGCTAGGGGTATGGACTCTTCATCCGGATCTGTAAGTGACAAGTCCAGGCAGGACTCTTCAGACGGGAACAACTACGGTCCAGGTACAGTATCATATCTCAAGGTTTGAGGTCAGTACCTCAACCTCCTAAGGCAGATCAGGCTTTGTCAGACTTCCAACGTGAGCTTTCAGGCAACAAAGGAGAGAGAAGCCTAACTCACCATGGGAAGTGCGGCACGTGTTAGTCTCCCAACACAAGGTTTCCAAGAAGACCTTTGTCACGTTAGAGACCATTAGACGTACACACTAGTGGCTTGGACGGCATCAAGCAAATTAGCCTTCTCCAGCTCAGCTCCGTACTTGGCCATGACACTGTTACAGAAAACAGTCCAAACCGGGGACTTAGGGATCCAACCCCTCGACCGGAGCTTCTTCACAAATGGAATAGAAGGGTCGACACCTAATGTCATAGCCAGACAGGAAGGGTCACGAGGAGCGGGAAACCATTTCGATGCAGCACGGGGAATCGACTCGAGTCGATTCTCTTTATTTATTTCACATCTTTCAATGTTGTGTTACATTGGATCTCGTGTACCGAGAAAGATCGTCACGCTCATGAAATGAGGCAACGAAGGTCGATCATCGATCGACTATGCAAATACATGGTGCACAGTTGAGCAGAGAAGAAGCTGTCGGGTGCAGGAACTAAGAGAAGGCCCTACCCGGTACGCTACACTCACACGAGAGTGAATCCAAAATCTTGCTTGCACAATATTCGTGAGTAGCGCGCCTTCACGCAATCCAACGAGACCAAGGCTTGGCTAACCCTTGCTACGGTGGATGGTTTTCAGGGCCCTAGTGATGGACTGAGACGATGGATCTACTCCACGTCAGGGAAAGCAAGCGAGTCTTTTACACAATATGCGTTGGTCAGTGATTGGTATCTCAGAGCCTATATTCTTTAAGATAGATAGGAGGAAGAGGAAACGCTCTTCGTTCGGTTAGTTTGATTGGTATTGATTGGAACTGATTTAGAGATTCTTTGGAACAGATTAGAGATCGTAGTGGTGTAGTCGACACCTTACTCGCTTATGGCTATTTGGATTAAGGAACTAGGGTAATGCTCTGGGAAAACGATAGAAAAAAGCGAACGAATGGATCTAGTTCATCCGATCTTTGTAACATCTCGAACAACACATAAAAGAACTTCTTTTTCAGAAAAAGAATCTCTCAAACCAGAACATAATTCGATTACGACACGAGCTTAGCTTCCAAGAGCTGCTGGCTCTTAAAGGAGCTTACCCCGGATACGAACAAAAGGACGACTGGTTCGACTAGAACAGGAGTGGGTCGCCCAAAAGAGTATAAAAACTCAGTTCAAAGTTTGTTTCAGTGGGTGATTTATTCAGCCATGTATGGCTTGAGGAACGAGCTCAGACGACCTACTTCTGTTCTTAATGTGTAAACTCTATATTTACCACAAACCGCTCACAATCGAAAACTGGATTTCCAAACTTTAATGGAAAAAGAAACCCCTTTTTCTACGGCTGTGAAAGGGGTAAGCATGACCGGGAAATAGCGTAAGTTATTTTTGAGATCCGGCACACGCAGATTCAAAAGGAATCTATTCCTATGACCTATAAGATGAGGGTATACTTGATGAGATGAGCTATGATATGGGGATATATTCCTACCCTTATTCAAGTGAAAGCGAAGTGAAACTGTTTGCTTACTCGTCAAGTGCAAGAAAGGATCTTTGCCGACTACGCTCCTCGTAGGCCTACCCCACCCTACGAAATAAGTGAGGGCTTCGTTTGGTTGCTCATTCGCTTGCCTCGGGGCACAGGCGGCCGACTTTCTTTCCAGGTCTATTTGCACTTTTCAAACCCGGGTAGACTAAAGGGGGAGACGTGGAGAGGAGGGAAAGCCAAGAAGTGAGGGTATTTACATTATGGAAGGAGGGAGCCGCACACAACCATCGATCTTGATGGCTTAGTTTAGTAGTCTTCGCAGGACTGACGCTGGGAAGAGACTCCAGATAGGCGGGCCTCCGATTACAAGGAGGATCGAATTCCTTACTTTTAGGGGTGCGGGCCTACGACGAATCAAAGAGGGATGTTTTGGGCGTTGTCAAAATCAGGGTTCAGGTCGGCCCCGCTTGTGAGTTAGTGGAATTCGTGGTCTTGGATATCAAGTGCTCCTTCAATCTGATTCGTAAAGCCCTTGGAAGAGGCCTAACTTGAGGAAGGAATGACTGACTTCGAAGCTTACCATACCATTTGCCAAAGGAAAGATAGTATGCAAGATGGTATGAGACTCTATTAACATACAGACCTTTTTCCAAAGAAAGATAGTATGCTATAATGGTCTGCATCTGCTAACTAGCTACTAGAAAGGGCAGCCCTTATCTCATTCCTAACTTAGTCTTGAATGGCGGGCAGGGGAAGAACTTATTTATTTAGTTAGTTCACGAGTTAGCAAGATCAATAGGGAAAGAGCGGATAAAAAAGCGGAGATATCGGTTGCGGTTGCCGCTGCATAGCTTCCTGTCGGAGAGGAATCCAAACAACAAAATGCATGATCGGACTATGGGGCTTATGTCCTCGCTTTACTAGCTACCTTATAGCTACTAGTAGCACGGGGAAGAAACCTGACTTCAAGAGCTACAAGCGGGATTACGCTTAGAGTTCGTGTCCGTCTTACTAGCTTCTATTACTTGAAGTCTCTGCTCAGGCATTTATATACACAATAGAATATGCCAACAAGACATAAGAGCTCCCAGAGGCAATGCATATCTCTTTTATCGGTAGCAGCTCTTGATCTCTCCTAGGGGGAGGAAGCAGGGATTATTTCAAAAAGAGCAGATCAGCGCGAAGCCCGAGCAAAGCGAAAAGAGAAGCTCGATCTCCAGAGAATGGAAAACTGGCAGCAAGAACTACAGAAGAGATATGAAAACGGTGATCTAGAACTCGGAATGACTGGAGAACTTGAAGAAGAATCAAATTATACAGATATATTACCGATAGCCGAGCCAAGCTGGTTTCTGCCCTCAGATGCGGTCCCAATGGTACAAACACCTTGGGAGGAGTGCTTTGATGACTGTTACTTCCCTTCGCCTACACCCTTAGCCAAGAAGGTCTCTGGCTCACAACAAGAGCTACAGGAGCAAATACTAAAGTAATCGGGAACAAAGACGCTGCACTCCTTCGCCGCTTTACGGCTCACTTCGCTTGCTAGCACAAAGAGAGATACACTCCCTTGCAATCTTAGCAGCAATCCAAGGAGAGCGAACCCCTTCAAACCAGTTACGGAATGATCCTTTTATGAACTCCCTTTTGCTGATGCTCTTAAACCAGGGATTCAAAAGCAGAGTCGGGAGCAGATAGAGGATCAGAGAAAGACCTCCTACGCTCTTATTCTGTAATGCAGCAGCTACTTTGCTCGACTTAGACTGATTAGCTCACTCGAGTTCTAAAGGCAAAAATGATTCTTTCATAGTTATCTTCCTTCCCAATCAAGGAACAACTACGGAACCAGGATACAGGCTTTGTCAGACTTCCAACGTGAGCTTTCAGGCAACAAAGGAGAGTTCAGAACACCCTTACAAAGATGAAGAGTTAGGATTATACTGTTTGCGAAGACAGGCTTGCTTCCCTGTTTCGGGGATAGAGACCGGGTTCAGAGTGAAGATTGAACCTTACACGGACGAAGTGAATTTGCGCTTTGTTCACCTTGAGGGACTTACTTCAGAGTAAGGATTCATAGTAAGTGGGGCGGCTTCGCTTTGTTCAGGAGATGAAGATCAAAGTCGCTTGGTCGCCCGGTATCTTTAAGACCCTACAAAAAAGAAAGGTGCTTTCTATTGAGCGGTGCTGAACTTATACCATTTATGGTCTTGATGAAGTAATCCAAACAGAGGCTCCTAGCTAAAGGTAGCTTGTCTCCACTGCACTAGATGCGCATGTAGTCGTAGCAGTAGTCCTGCTTTCCGGCTTTGTTTCGGAGATTATTAGTACTGCTATTCATTTGGCTGGATTGTTTTAGGAATGAAGCAAAATCGATACCATGCAGGAACAGCCTTCATTATACTTAGTAGGGGCAAGGATGGTAAGTAGGTAGGTACGGTCTGTAATAGAACGCGCACTGTACTTTTCTCTTCCGTGCCTTACTTTCGCTAGTTGGAGATTCTGGTTTGATTGGGACTGGTTTAGAGATCCAATTTCTCGAGAAGGAAGGAGAGGAGTTGCTTAGGAACCTACGGAGCTAGTGACCATGCCTGTCTGTTGGAAGCCAATAGATAGATTTGGGTTTTTCCGGTACAACAGCAGTATATAAGGAAAGATTACATCTGTGTAGACATGATTTGACGCATTTCAGGAAAAGCTAGCGATCGGGCTAGAAGATGGATGGGTCTCCAAGAGTTTCATTCGAGATGGATTTCGCGCAGGTTTCAGAATCCCTCATAGGCTTTTTCAGTTAATTAGAGTGTTGGACATCACAGGTTCTCATTGGGAAGAGCTGAGGATAGATAGAGAGAAGACACTCGGGAAGCCGGACCTAGTCAAGGATGCTGAAGTGGTGCGCCCACCACATGGCACACGGGAAAGAGGACTTTTGGCCGGGCGGCAGACACTTCCAACTTATTCAGCTAGAAGACCGGGAAACGAGAGAAGCGGTTAGTTTTCTCGTAGGAGTCACATCAGTCCCAGTTCCGGAGTGTCGCAGAGAGCAGAGAGAGCTGCTCGAGATGTCATAGGTCCGGTTGAGCTTGAAGAAGAAGTGGCTGGCTAGGCTAGGCTTACTTGCGAGAAAAGGGGCGGTACCCATTCATTTTAGTCATTTGTTCAATGATGCAACGAGAGTGTCTTGAGAAGGGGCTTTGAGGTCCAAACTTCTTGCTTTGGCCGCTTAAGGAGGGTGGTCCTCTCATCAACTTGATCATCGGAAGCGGTGGTCATTATCCCTTCCTTTCATAGAAGGATGCTTAAGTGGGATTGAACGAGATGCACTGTGCTGCATTCTCTGGGCACATAGGCAAGTTTCATCGTGGAAGGTATCCGGAGCTAGTTTAGCCAATGAGGAGCTAGTTGGAGATGGTAGGAACCTTCGTAGACTCGACAAGTCGCCCGAGTAAGCAACGAGAGAGAGTTATTCACCCTCGATCAGTTGGTCTTGCTAGATGCAAGGACAGGATGTAGAAGACGAACTGTTCGGCAGATTCCAATGGCACACACTTTGGAAGGGTCCGGACTATCCGCTCGTTACCGTATCAGTATTCTCCCCCTCCTTTCTTTATTGACTCGGACTCTTCACCTCGACCACGAAAGCCATAATATGGAACTGGAACATCTGGCTCTTAGGCTGGATCACGATCACAAAGGTCAGAATTGAGTGTTTCAACGGGAACTAGAGATGCTCGTATAGACTGAGTCCAGATAGGAGCGATTGGCTTTAGCAATCAAGAGCTAGTTCAAGCGGAGCTACGATAGGAAAAAAGATGGAGAAATGCTTGATTTTCGGGTCCGTAGTGACTTAGCATCCTTGGTATAGGAGTGAACCTTACTCTTCAAGGGACTTCCTTCCTCCGACAGCATTGGGAGAGTGAAGTACCCTTCGTACTCCCGAGGTCAACAAAACAATGAAATCCTTTGCCCCCAAGTCGAGAAGTCTGTAGAACGCTCCTCAGTGAACATTGAAGAAAAGGTTGATTCAATCGACCCGGACAATCCTGGTTCAAGCTTTGCATCATACCTATCCGAGGTGGAGGTCCTTTACCTCAAGAAACCATTTAACCCTGCCAACTCCTCCAAATCTTTCTTTCTAACCCCAATCATGGAATAGGCTTTTACCTAGAAACTGACCCTCCTGTCTATTCCGAGGAGACAGTATAAAGGGGTCAAAAGGATTGAAATGTAGAGTCCTATAAGGCTACGTCATTTTCTTACTCCAAAACGCCCCACAACCTTTAGATAGAATCATTAACCACTAGAGATGGAAAAATCGGACTACCTTAAATTCGGCGAGAACACCCTTCCCTTTACCAATAATCGCATCACTTGCTTTTTTCATGTCGAATTTGTCTTTGTTATTTTGATTCTTAGGAACTCGTTTTTGCTGCGGTAAGATTTCCACTCCGTAGGGACAGTAAGATACAAATTGTTCCTGCGGATTGATATTATTTTGTTGAAGAAAGGGAGTGGTAATAGAGGAAGACAAGCATACCTTGAAGTAAAGGTCAGACCAGGGACCGCTCTTCATTAATGATGCTGAAGATTGGGGCATAGAGCGTAGCGATCTATCAAAAAGAAAGAGCTAGCTTCTCTGTCAGGGAAGGCAGGCGGCACGTATTCTTTGGCACCTTCCGGACTAACCTCGAAAGACAAGAATGAATTATGTCAGTCAGCCAGTCAGCTAATAAGAGAGAAAAGCTTTCTTATTAGGAGACTGAAAGGGGGGTGCACAGGGGGTTTTCGTCCAAGACCGAAGTCCGGAATGACCCGTCTACCTAGCCGATGCCAAATACTCCTCTTGCCGAGTAGAGCCGAGTCGACCACTAACGAGCGTCCCCTTTCGCTTAGCTACTCGACGTTGCTTTTCCTTGGCGTTGATTGGATTGTTCACTCGGTCTTCCTACCCCCCTGAAGCAAGCTTCCCTCACTCTCCTGGCAAACAACAAGATGGTTTTCCAATAACAGAACGAAAGCACAGCCTAAAGCCCGAAAGACGAGATTTTTCTAACACATAAAAACAGACGAACCAATAGACGGCCTATCGGACTAGACGAAATGCTACTCTTGCCTAGTCTTGGTATCGTTCACTCGCTGTCCCTTTCGAGGAATCCCTTCGCTACTCGTTCCGATACGTCCAGCTATTTCTGACTTTACTTGCTTCATCGAAGGAAAGCTAGTTTTTAATAGTAGAACTGGTTGACTAGTTATATAAAGAGTGACTCCATGACCTAGCGTTCTCTCGTGCCTGCTCTTCAAAGGTCAATTTCTTTCCTTCGCTCACTTGCAGGACGAATTGGAAAGAAAAGAAAGAAGAGTCTTTCGCTAGTTGGAATTATTCCGTAACTTCGGGTCTATCGGAATAGGAAGTCGGGATAGCTTCGGGTTGCTACTCTTTATGATGGTGCTTTGACCGGCACTACCGGCAGAAAGCCATATTATAGATCAGAGTGGAGTTTGTCTCATGGAGCTCGAGCTGGCTCCCCTGCTTTATTGGGTAAAACATAAAAGCCATTCTCTACGTGCTACTTCGGCGTAAGCTTTTTCTCGCTCACCCTAGCGAGAAACTAGCCTCTAGCCAACTGATCCCGTTGATCATATAACTAACTGGGGGGGGGAACGTGTCGTGAACGATCAATGAGATCGAAATCAAAGGCCGGCGTGGACACTCACAGAGAGTTTCGTGAGCCGCGTGGACAGAGCTTCGCCTCCTCCCGAGATGCCTCGGAAAGCTCCATGAGTCAGAAAGAAATAAAGACCAAGAACTGCGGCAGTTGAGTAGCCAGCAGCCTTTTTTCCTTCTTTCAACTCCCGCGAACCCTCATGGAAGGACCGGACCATTCGGATGTGGAAGACCTGTCGAGCGAAATCCTCGGCAGCTGCAAAAACAGCAGCTTCTATCTCCCCAACCCCCTTGAATAGATGCTATGTACGAATCATTCACAGGGCCAACCGTTACCACCTACTGGAGCAGGTCGATTGATCGGAAAACTTCTCTGATAGATGGATGGAAGCCACTATTGGGTGGGTCTCAACATCGGCTAGCTTTGACAGCTATGTCTCGATGCAAAAGCCATTCGTTTCTGTCAGTTTCATTCCTGTATTCGGAGTGTGAGTCCCTTTAGTTCCTTAGGAGAATAAGGGCTGATTATACTACGAGTATACGGCTAGTATTACTAAGGTCAACTTCTCGTTCTAAAGAAGAAGGAGTCGATCGAACGTCCTAGCTTTCCGGGCAGGGAAGTCTTTCTATACAGATATGGAATAGTAGGCTTCTCTATCATCCTGGCTTTGAAGATCGATTGGAAGGCAGTTCACTGACATCTCCGAGTAGGCGGTTGTTCAGATGGAAGCCCTAGTCAGTGATTTGGGCATTCATAAGCTGCCTTTGCAGCTTCCAAAGACATTCCGTATAGAAGAGAAGGGTGGTTGCCTAGCTTCTAATAAAGAAAGAAACCATGGCATCGAGATAGAAGAGGTTCGGGCGGTCTTCTCAAACGGCGAAGCCTTAGCAGCATTCCCATTCCTTAAAGGAAGCAGCTAGTATCGAACGTCAAAGAAAGAATGGAATCTCCTGAACTAGCGTAGGAAGTCAAGTCGACAAGTTCCCGCAGGACTTTATCTCTCCTCTATGGAAAGAGGGGATGATAGGTGGTGTGGTATACTTATGAAGGAGCATTTGCTACCACCTGACGAGCTTATTGACGACATTGAGGATTGACGGCCTTGCTAAGCAGAATTAGGTAAGTAGGTGGTATCTGTCCTGTTATTTCCCTTGATTGACAATGGGTCGTTAAGACCTCTTATATTCCAGCATACAAAATGATGCATGTCCTAGGTAACTTGTCTCTTTTTCCTGAACCACGATCAACCTCAGGAGTGGGAGAGCTCTTCTTTATCTTTCTTTTCCAGGAAGAGATGATGGTAGGGCTGTCATTCAAATCAATCTTCTTCTAAGCCCTTCCCCTTATTGATTAGGGCAGAGATTCATAGAAATCTATGGAGAACTCTCGCAGAACCAGAGCGAGAGCAACCACTTCCAAAAAGCGCTTCGTATGGCGCAAGATATGGTGAGAAGGAAAATCAAGGAAGTCGACCTGCCGACCTACCAATTTCATGAGCCATGAACAAGTGGTACGTGAGTTGGGTTTAGAACGTTTAGCTATCCACGGCCGGAGTTTGAAGAACCTGGCTGTCCCCACATGATTGGCAAGTCCCCCGGCAGCTCTACGTAAGATAGCCAAACCAAAGTATACCATATCCAGTCACAGATAGTGCCCCCTTTAGTAGGTAAAAACTATACTATACGGTGGCTCCATCCTATTGTTAGAGATATTTTTCTTTCCTTTGGAGCTCATCAGGTTTCTCGGAGGCTTATAAGTAGATCCGGGATCCAGTCAAAGAAGTGATAGCAAGATTCGCCATCACGTGAATGTGCAATTGAGAACGTGACTGCCCCACTTGGAACTAAATGAATAGGCGCTTTGATCGTTCAGATCCCCCCTTTATTATTATTAAGTCAAAATCGATTGCATCGCTTGATTAAAGGGGTTGGGTCACCGTTCATGTCGTCTAGTATCAGACGATTCCACCATACTCTTCTATGGATTTCTTCGATGTTCAAAATAATCTACTCCTAGTGGAAGAAGTCCGCCCTCGCAAGATGTATTTAGATTGAGTGCTTTCGTTTCCTTGTCCCATGGGACTCCTTTCTTCCATTCAAGAATGAAGGAATAGATCAACCAGATATGGCGGGTCTGTCCCCGTCGTCGAGTAATCCAACGGATCTCTCGTAGCTTTTGTCCAGCTGCGCGTTTCAATAACGTGTGGCTCAATATTAGTATAGCCAGTGTTCAAGGCTTGTCCGATCACGCTACCTTTCGCTACTTTAGTAGTAGTCGTCTTCCACTTGATCGGATATTGCTTTGAAGCTTTGGCAGGCACTCTTGTCATCCTTTCATTCCAATATGGCCTGCGACTTCATCTGAATCAAAATCTGAATCATCCTCCGCTTTCGAGCCCCTTTCTACACAATCTCTTGCTGTCTTTTCCCGGTTTTGATCCTTTTCTAGCTGTTTCGAGTCTCATGTTGAGTTTTGTCTTTCATGTGAGACTTTGCTTTAAGAACTAGGGCTGAGCCCGTTCCTCGCTCAAGTTTTGTCTCTTTCTTGACCCGCTGCCGGATAAGTTGGCTAACCGTGGCCCTACTCCTTTCCCGAACCAGCAACCCCTCTTTCTGCTGCTTGCCATTCCGAAGTCTCAGAATAAGGTTTGGGTTGAGTGAGAAGTCTCCAAGACTCTGACTTAAGCGCTAGGCTAGGCCTGATCTGTTCCCTTTCGTCTCTGCAAACCAAGCAAGGTTGCTTAGCTACAGATCGTTCCTTCCAGTCACTTGCTGGAGACTGCACCTCCCATTCCTTGTTGTTAGCATGAGGTTCCTTCGCCGGAGCTCACTCACTTGCTTCCGTCTGTCAATCCTGTAAAGAAAGAGAAAGATCGCTTGAATGATAGATAGCGTACGCTGTACGGTTGACTGTGGAGGTCTGGAACCGAATTCTTATAAAATCAGTTTCAAGCCCTCTGTAAACCTAGTCTGCGATTCGAAATACCTCGTATAGCATAACTCAACTAGAACAGTAGGAGGAACTCCTAGCTACCATAGCTACAATAACAATAAGAAGGTACAGAACCGGAAGGTACCGACCCAGGACAGAGAAGAAAGAGAATAGCTCGGTTTCCCCGAACTCCTCACCTACCACTATTTTGATATTGCTCTCCATAAAGAAGTCAAGTAGGTTCTTCCTCGTACGCGTATCAGGGGGCGGCAAAAAAGCCTGAATCTGGAAATGGTCATACAAACGTTCTATCTTCTACCTAGTGGCCTTTCTCATTCAATGGACCTTACCAGCCTCAAATACGGGGTTTGGTTTAGTGCAACTAGCACTTTCATATGTAGCAGTTTATGAGCACTCCCCTCTGTAATAGCCTTCTCTAAAGCGAAAGCTTGGCTCGCCTCAATCACAATAAGGGGGAGGAAAGCGATAGCTTGATAAGCAGGAGTTTCCCATCTAGAACTGTTTTCAGGGTTTTGTTATATTCCTTGATTCAAAAGAACTTCACTGACGCAAGCTTACTCCATGAAAAGGTTAAGTCGAGCTACCACATTTGTCGAATTCGATTCTTTAGAATAAGGATAGCTCCCAGTTGACGATTCGGTATAGAAAGGAGTACCAGAAAGACCTCCTAATGTTAGCAACCCGGAGAAGACAAGAGATTATCTCGCAGTGTAAAGAACTCACCTATTACTTTCAGAGTGAAAGCTTGGCACCAACATCTTCACCATCAAGAAAGCTGTAACGATGAGTCGAGGAAGGCCTATAAGCCTTAGCGAGTACCAACGTTTGAAATCCTAACTGATACTTGTTGATGAATCGGTAGTCGAATTCGATTCTCTACCATAGCTAGTGGATGTCATCTAGAACAGTAAACAAGATAGTTGGCCTATATCGAGAGTTTACTGATCTCAGCTATGTTAGGTGATACATCAATCCACCACATCGATATCCCTATGAGTAGGCAGGTTAAGGTTACAAATCGGAGATCTCAACAATACGAATACTCAATTGCATCTCCAAGACTCTTCTAGAAGACACCTCGCTCATTGCCAACCCTTTCCTTATATCTGTTACAGAAGTAAGGTATTCTCCGACCTTTTGTATATGGTTCTTTATCTGCTTTGTGTTAGCCCTGCACGGTCTCCAGGGATGTATAGAATACTTGAGATTTCCATCTTCCGTACGTATAGCCCCCAATGCTCGTTGTGAGTTTCATATGGGTGGAATAGGACACTGGACCAACCGATGTTTCAATCGTTGGCATAGAATCCAGGATCTAATTGATGCAGGCCTACTCAGGTTCGAGAAGGACGAAAGCAAGGTTAATCAGAATGCATCTCCAGTAAAGGGAAATGTTGAAGGAAGCCCGCTGACCGATGTAGCCACTAAAGGGAGAGAAGGGTTGGACTCGTCACTGTTAACATCCTCTCCTGTAGCAAGCGATCCATTCCCAGAAGCTGGCGTCACCCAAGGACGACAATAGAGCGGAACCGTCTGTGCCTACGGGGTCCAAGTTCGAGAGA